GCTAGTGTAGCTTAATTAAAGCATAACACTGAAGATGTTAAGATGAGCCCTAGAAAGCTCCGCAAGCACAAAGGCTTGGTCCTGACTTTACTATCAACTTTAGCTAAACTTACACATGCAAGTATCCGCACCCCTGTGAGAATGCCCTACAGTTCCCTGACCGGGAACAAGGAGCTGGTATCAGGCACATATATTTAGCCCATGACGCCTTGCTTAGCCACACCCTCAAGGGAACTCAGCAGTGATAGACATTAAGCCATAAGTGAAAACTTGACTTAGTCAAAGCTAAGAGGGCCGGTAAAACTCGTGCCAGCCACCGCGGTTATACGAGAGACCCAAGTTGATAGATACCGGCGTAAAGAGTGGTTAAGACAAATTAATAACTAAAGCCGAACCCCCTCAGAGCTGTTATACGCACCCGAGGGTAAGAAGTTCAATTACGAAAGTGGCTTTACACCACCTGAACCCACGAAAGCTATGATACAAACTGGGATTAGATACCCCACTATGCCTAGCCCTAAACATAGATAGCCCAATACACCTGCTATCCGCCTGGGTACTACGAGCATCAGCTTGAAACCCAAAGGACTTGGCGGTGCTTTAGATCCACCTAGAGGAGCCTGTTCTAGAACCGATAACCCCCGTTCAACCTCACCCTTCCTTGTTCTCCCCGCCTATATACCGCCGTCGTCAGCTTACCCTGTGAAGGGCTAATAGTAAGCAAAATTGGCATAGCCCAAAACGTCAGGTCGAGGTGTAGCGTATGGAGGGGGAAGAAATGGGCTACATTCCCTAATACAGAGAATACGAACGACGTACTGAAACGTATGTCCGAAGGAGGATTTAGCAGTAAGCAGGAAATAGAGTGTTCCGCTGAAATCGGCCCTGAAGCGCGCACACACCGCCCGTCACTCTCCCCAAGCCCAATGAATTTAATTAACTAAAACCCTACTATCGCAAAGGGGAGGCAAGTCGTAACATGGTAAGTGTACCGGAAGGTGCACTTGGAAAAATCAGAGTATAGCTAAGACAGAAAAGCATCTCCCTTACACTGAGAAGTCATCCGTGCAAATCGGATTACCCTGACGCCAAACAGCTAGCCCCCTCAACCAAAAATAACAAACCACCATCAATATCCCCAAATACACCAGACAGTGACAAACAAACCATTTTTCCCCCTTAGTATGGGCGACAGAAAAGGGCCTGAGGAGCAATAGAGAAAGTACCGCAAGGGAACGCTGAAAGAGAAATGAAATAACCCAGTAAAGCCTAAAAAAGCAGAGATTTTAGCTCGTACCTTTTGCATCATGATTTAGCCAGTAAAATTCAAGCAAAGAGTACTTTAGTTTGACTTCCCGAAACTAAGTGAGCTACTCCAAGACAGCCTAATATAGGGCGACCCCGTCTCTGTTGCAAAAGAGTGGGAAGAGCTTTGAGTAGAGGTGACAGACCTACCGAACCTAGTTATAGCTGGTTGCCTGAGAATTGGATAGAAGTTCAGCCTCCCGGCTTCTTTCTTCACCCCCCCCCACGTCTTTACCCCTTACTGACACCTAAAGAAACCGCGAGAGTTATTCAAAGGGGGTACAGCCCCTTTGAAACAAGACACAACTTTACCAGGAGGGTAAAGATCATATTAAAATTAAGGTAAAATGTTCTGGTGGGCCTAAAAGCAGCCACCCCTACAGAAAGCGTTAAAGCTCAGACATACCACCTACCCCTTCATCCCGATAATTTAATCTTAGCCCCCTAATTCTACCAGGCCGTCCCATGCAAACATGGGAGCGACCATGCTAATATGAGTAATAAGAGAACACCCGCTTCTCTCCCCGCACACGTGTAAATCGGAACGGACCCCCCACCGAATCTTAACGGCCCCAAACAAAGAGGGTACTGAACAACAGACCAGATAACCAGAAAATCATCCAACAACTGACCGTTAACCCCACACTGGTGTGCCCCTAGGGAAAGACTAAAAGAAAAAGAAGGAACTCGGCAAACACTTAAAGCCTCGCCTGTTTACCAAAAACATCGCCTCTTGCAAAACTAAAGAATAAGAGGTCCCGCCTGCCCTGTGACTATAAGTTTAACGGCCGCGGTATTTTGACCGTGCGAAGGTAGCGCAATCACTTGTCTTTTAAATGAAGACCTGTATGAATGGCACCACGAGGGCTTAGCTGTCTCCTTTTTCAAGTCAATGAAATTGATCTCCCCGTGCAGAAGCGGGGATATATACATAAGACGAGAAGACCCTATGGAGCTTTAGACGCCAAGACAGATCATGTTAAACACCCCTGGATAAAGGGTTAAACCAAATGAGCCCTGTCCTAATGTCTTTGGTTGGGGCGACCGCGGGGAAACATAAAACCCCCACGTGGAATGGGAGTACCACCTCCTACAGCTAAGAGCTCCCGCTCTAGCAAACAGAAATTCTGACCAATAAGATCCGGCAACGCCGATCAACGGACCGAGTTACCCTAGGGATAACAGCGCAATCCCCTTTTAGAGCCCATATCGACAAGGGGGTTTACGACCTCGATGTTGGATCAGGACATCCTAATGGTGCAGCCGCTATTAAGGGTTCGTTTGTTCAACGATTAAAGTCCTACGTGATCTGAGTTCAGACCGGAGAAATCCAGGTCAGTTTCTATCTATGATATGATCTTTTCTAGTACGAAAGGACCGAAAAGAAGAGGCCTATACTTAAGGTACGCCTCACCCCCACCTAATGAAGACAACTAAAATAGGCAAAAGGGCATACCCCTGTGCCTGAGAAAATGGCATGTTAAGGTGGCAGAGCCCGGCAACTGCAAAAGACCTAAGCCCTTTCCACAGAGGTTCAAGTCCTCTCCTTAGCTATGATTTCAACGCTCATCACCTACATTATTAACCCCCTGGCCTTCATCGTGCCTGTCCTGCTAGCCGTCGCCTTTTTAACTCTACTTGAACGAAAAGTGCTTGGCTATATACAGCTACGAAAAGGCCCAAACGTTGTTGGACCCTACGGCCTCCTACAGCCCATTGCTGATGGAGTAAAACTATTTATTAAAGAGCCAGTACGACCCTCTACCTCCTCCCCAGTCCTGTTCCTTCTAACCCCTATATTGGCCCTCACCCTTGCCCTCACCTTATGGGCCCCCCTGCCCCTCCCCTACCCAGTAGCTGACCTAAACCTGGGCATCCTATTTATTCTGGCTCTGTCCAGCCTCGCCGTCTACTCAATCTTGGGCTCGGGGTGAGCATCAAATTCAAAGTATGCCCTCATCGGGGCCCTACGAGCCGTTGCCCAGACTATTTCATATGAAGTCAGTTTGGGGCTTATTCTTCTCAACGCCATTATTTTTACTGGAGGTTTTACATTACAAACCTTTAATGTTGCCCAAGAAAGTGTCTGATTAATTTTACCCGCATGACCGTTAGCCGCAATATGGTACATTTCAACCTTAGCAGAAACTAACCGTGCCCCCTTTGATTTAACCGAAGGTGAATCCGAGCTAGTCTCTGGGTTTAATGTAGAATATGCAGGAGGCCCCTTCGCACTATTCTTCCTGGCGGAATATGCCAATATTTTACTCATGAATACGCTCTCTGCCACACTCTTCCTGGGGGCCTCTCACATTCCAACAATTCCAGAACTCACTGCGCTTAATCTGATGACTAAGGCAGCCCTCCTTTCAGTTGTTTTCTTATGAGTTCGAGCCTCGTACCCGCGATTCCGCTATGACCAACTTATACACCTCATTTGAAAAAACTTCCTGCCCCTCACACTAGCCCTGGTTATTTGACACTTAGCCCTTCCCATTGCATTAGCAGGCTTACCCCCTCAACTATAGCCAAGGAGCTGTGCCTGAAGCCAAAGGGCCACTTTGATAGAGTGAACCATGGGGGTTAGAGTCCCCCCAACTCCTAGAAAGAAGGGTTTCGAACCCTACCTGGAGAGATCAAAACTCTCAGTGCTTCCACTACACCACTTCCTAGTAATGTCAGCTAATTAAGCTTTCGGGCCCATACCCCGCACATGTTGGTTAAACTCCTTCCGTTACTAATGAACCCGTACATCTTAGCCACCCTGCTATTTGGACTAGGCCTAGGAACCACAATTACATTCGCAAGCTCACATTGACTGCTCGCCTGAATAGGACTTGAAATAAATACCCTTGCCATTATTCCCCTAATAACCCAACACCACCACCCCCGAGCCGTCGAGGCAACCATCAAATACTTTCTAACCCAAGCTACTGCCGCCGCCATACTACTATTCGCGAGCACCACTAATGCCTGACTCACCGGACAGTGAGATATTCAACAAATATCTCACCCCCTCCCCGTTACTATAATTACCCTTGCCCTTGCCCTTAAAATTGGGCTTGCTCCGACCCACTCCTGGCTACCTGAAGTCCTTCAGGGCCTAGACCTCACTACTGGCCTCATTCTCTCCACCTGACAAAAACTTGCCCCCTTCGCCCTCCTCCTACAAATTCAACCCACTAACTCAACCATCCTAATTATTCTAGGACTTACATCAACCCTTGTAGGAGGCTGAGGAGGTCTAAACCAGACCCAGCTACGGAAAATCCTCGCCTACTCCTCAATTGCTCACCTCGGCTGAATAATTTTAGTTTTACAGTTTTCCCCCTCCCTCACCCTTCTGACCCTTCTAACTTACCTCATCATGACATTCTCGACATTCCTCGTCTTTAAGCTAAATAAATCAACCAACATTAATGCACTAGCCACCTCCTGGGCAAAAGCTCCGGCACTCACCTCCCTAGCACCCCTTGTTCTCCTCTCCCTGGGCGGCCTCCCGCCATTAACCGGCTTCATGCCAAAATGACTTATTCTTCAAGAGCTGACCAAGCAGGACCTTGCCCCCACGGCCACACTGGCTGCCCTAACCGCCCTACTTAGCCTGTACTTTTACTTACGGCTCTCATATGCAATAACATTAACCATTTCCCCAAACAACCTAGCCGGGACCACGCCTTGACGCCTCCCCTCCTCACAACTCACCCTGCCCCTCGCCATCTCTACTGTGGCCACCCTATTACTCCTCCCCCTCACCCCTGCCGCGATGGCACTATTAACCCTCTAAGAGACTTAGGATAGCACAAGACCAAGGGCCTTCAAAGCCCTAAGCGGGAGTGAAAATCTCCCAGTCCCTGATAAGACCTGCAGGACACTAACCCACATCTTCTATATGCAAAACAGACGCTTTAATTAAGCCAAGGCCTTTCTAGATGGGCAGGCCTCGATCCTACTAAATCTTAGTTAACAGCTAAGCGCCCACACCAGAAGGCAGCCATCTATCTTTCCCCCGCCTGAAGGGGGCCAAAGGCGGGGGAAAGCCCCGGCAGGGTGTTAGCCTGCTTCTCCAGATTTGCAATCTAGTATGTTTACACCTCAGGGCTTGGTAAGAAGAGGAATCGAACCTCTGTCTATGGGGCTACAATCCACCGCTTAAAAACTCAGCCATCCTACCTGTGGCAATTACACGTTGATTTTTCTCGACTAATCACAAAGACATCGGCACCCTCTATCTAGTATTTGGTGCTTGAGCCGGAATAGTAGGCACAGCCTTAAGCCTGCTCATTCGAGCAGAGCTAAGCCAACCAGGCGCTCTCCTTGGAGACGACCAGATTTATAACGTAATTGTTACAGCGCATGCGTTTGTAATAATTTTCTTTATAGTAATACCAATCATGATTGGAGGGTTCGGAAACTGACTTATCCCATTAATAATTGGCGCCCCAGATATGGCATTCCCTCGAATAAACAATATGAGCTTCTGACTTCTTCCACCCTCCTTCCTTCTTCTCCTTGCATCCTCTGGTGTAGAAGCTGGTGCCGGCACCGGATGAACAGTTTATCCCCCTTTAGCAGGCAATTTAGCCCACGCTGGGGCCTCCGTTGATTTAACAATCTTTTCTCTACACTTAGCAGGTATTTCCTCAATTCTAGGAGCAATTAACTTTATTACAACAATTATTAATATGAAACCTCCTGCTATTTCCCAATACCAAACCCCTCTATTTGTGTGAGCCGTCCTTATTACTGCCGTCCTTCTCCTCCTTTCTCTTCCCGTCCTTGCTGCCGGCATCACAATGCTCCTTACAGACCGAAATCTAAACACCACCTTCTTTGACCCTGCAGGAGGAGGAGACCCAATTCTTTACCAACACCTATTTTGATTCTTTGGCCACCCAGAGGTTTATATTTTAATTCTGCCGGGATTTGGTATAATTTCACACATCGTCGCCTATTATTCAGGCAAAAAAGAACCTTTCGGTTACATAGGAATAGTATGAGCTATAATGGCCATCGGCCTCCTAGGGTTTATTGTGTGAGCTCACCACATGTTTACAGTAGGGATGGACGTAGACACACGTGCTTATTTTACATCTGCCACTATAATTATCGCGATTCCTACCGGCGTTAAAGTCTTTAGCTGACTCGCAACCCTCCACGGGGGCTCCATTAAATGAGAGGCGCCCCTTCTATGAGCCCTTGGGTTTATTTTCCTCTTTACAGTAGGTGGTTTAACAGGTATCATTCTAGCCAATTCCTCCCTAGACATTGTACTTCATGACACATACTACGTAGTAGCCCACTTCCACTACGTCCTTTCAATGGGGGCCGTATTCGCAATTATTGCCGCCTTTGTTCACTGATTCCCCCTATTTTCAGGCTACACCCTCCACAGCGTTTGAACAAAAGTTCACTTTGGAATTATGTTTGCCGGGGTAAACCTCACCTTCTTCCCGCAACACTTCCTTGGTTTAGCCGGAATACCTCGCCGGTACTCAGACTACCCAGATGCCTATACTCTATGAAATACAGTTTCTTCTTTCGGCTCCCTTGTATCCCTAGTAGCAGTAATTATCTTCTTATTTATTATTTGAGAAGCATTCGCCGCCAAACGTGAGGTATCCTCGGTAGAACTTACCGCAACCAATGTGGAATGACTTCATGGCTGCCCTCCTCCTTACCACACATTTGAGGAGCCTGCATTCGTTCAAGTTCAGTCAGGCCAACGAGAAAGGGAGGAATTGAACCCCCATGAGTTGGTTTCAAGCCAATCACATAACCACTCTGTCACTTCCTTCATAAGACACTAGTAAAATAGACCATTACACTGCCTTGTCAAGGCAGAATTGTGGGTTAGAGCCCCGCGTGTCTTGAACTAATTAATGGCACATCCCTCACAGCTAGGATTTCAAGATGCAGCTTCACCTGTTATAGAAGAACTTCTTCATTTCCACGACCACGCCCTAATAATTGTTTTTCTAATCAGTACACTAGTACTTTACATTATTGTGGCCATGGTCTCCACCAAACTTACTAATAAGTATATTCTGGATTCCCAAGAGATTGAGATTATCTGAACAATCCTCCCAGCAGTTATTCTTATCTTAATTGCACTACCTTCTCTTCGCATCTTATACCTTATAGACGAAATCAACGACCCTCACCTTACAATTAAAGCCATGGGCCACCAATGATATTGAAGCTACGAGTACACTGACTACGAAGACCTCGGGTTTGACTCCTACATAATCCCTACACAAGACCTGGCCCCTGGACAGTTCCGCCTTCTAGAAGCAGATCACCGAATAGTAATCCCAGTTGAATCCCCCATTCGAGTCTTAATTTCTGCTGAAGACGTACTCCACTCCTGAGCAGTTCCCGCCCTCGGTGTAAAAATAGACGCAGTTCCTGGCCGTCTAAATCAAACAGCTTTCATTGCATCCCGACCAGGGGTATTCTACGGACAATGCTCTGAAATTTGCGGAGCAAACCACAGCTTTATGCCCATCGTAGTTGAAGCAGTTCCCCTAGAACACTTTGAAAATTGATCCTCTCTAATACTTGAAGACGCCTCGCTAAGAAGCTAAATAGGGCCATAGCGTTAGCCTTTTAAGCTAAAGATTGGTGTTTCCCACCCACCCCTAGCGAAATGCCCCAACTCAACCCCGCACCCTGGTTTGCCATCCTAGTCTTTTCCTGACTAATTTTCCTTACTGTGATTCCCCCAAAAGTTATAGCCCACACCTTCCTAAATGAACCAACCCCTCAAAGCGCAAAAACCCCTAAAACAGAGCCCTGAAACTGACCATGACACTAAGCTTTTTTGATCAATTTATAAGCCCCACATGATTAGGTATCCCCCTAATAGCCTTAGCACTCACCCTCCCCTGACTTCTCTTCCCCACTCCCTCCGACCGATGACTAAATAACCGACTCTTAACACTTCAAAATTGATTTATTAACCGGTTTACTCAACAACTATTTTTACCCTTAAGCCCAGGGGGCCATAAATGAGCCGTCCTGTTAACCTCCCTAATATTATTCCTTATTACCCTAAACATGCTAGGCCTTCTCCCCTACACCTTTACCCCCACCACACAACTGTCCCTCAACATGGGCCTTGCAGTCCCTCTCTGACTAGCAACACTTATTTTGGGAATGCGAAATCAACCAACTCTTGCACTAGGCCACCTTCTGCCAGAAGGAACCCCTACCCCCCTAATCCCAGTACTAATTATTATCGAAACTATCAGCCTATTTATTCGACCACTAGCCCTAGGAGTACGGCTGACGGCCAACCTCACAGCCGGCCACCTTTTAATTCAACTAATTGCCACAGCCGCCTTTGTCCTTCTTCCCCTCATGCCTACAGTAGCAATTCTCACAACAACAGTACTATTCTTACTTACCCTCCTAGAAGTTGCCGTGGCTATAATTCAAGCCTATGTCTTTGTTCTCCTTCTAAGCCTTTACCTCCAAGAAAACGTCTAATGGCCCATCAAGCACACGCATACCACATAGTTGACCCCAGCCCTTGACCTTTAACAGGCGCAGTTGCTGCCCTATTAATAACGTCAGGCCTTGCAATCTGATTCCACTTTAACTCCACAACACTAATAACCCTCGGAACAGCCCTCCTCCTTCTAACAATATATCAATGATGACGAGATATCGTACGAGAAGGCACATTCCAAGGACACCACACACCCCCTGTCCAAAAAGGACTTCGATACGGTATAATTCTCTTTATCACCTCTGAAGTCTTTTTCTTTCTTGGCTTCTTCTGAGCCTTCTACCACTCAAGTCTTGCACCCACCCCAGAACTAGGAGGCTGCTGACCACCCACAGGCATTACTACGCTAGACCCCTTTGAAGTCCCTCTACTTAACACGGCTGTACTGCTCGCCTCCGGAGTTACGGTAACCTGGGCCCACCATAGCATTATAGAAGGTAACCGAAAACAAGCCATTCAATCCCTGACTCTTACAATTCTTCTTGGCTTCTACTTTACCTTCCTCCAAGCCATAGAGTACAACGAAGCCCCTTTCACAATCGCAGATGGGGTATATGGTTCCACATTCTTTGTGGCAACCGGATTCCACGGACTACACGTTATTATTGGCTCCACATTCTTAGCCGTCTGTCTACTCCGCCAGATTCAATATCATTTTACATCCGACCATCATTTCGGATTTGAAGCAGCCGCCTGATACTGACACTTTGTAGACGTTGTCTGACTATTCCTATACATCTCAATCTACTGATGAGGATCTTAATCTTTCTAGTACCAAAGCAAGTATAAGTGACTTCCAATCACCAGGTCTTGGTTAAAATCCAAGGAAAGATAATGAATTTAGTCACAACAGTAATTACTATCGCCATCGCACTCTCCACTATTCTAGCCCTCGTCTCCTTTTGACTCCCTCAAATAAGCCCCGACCACGAAAAGCTCTCCCCCTACGAGTGCGGATTCGACCCATTAGGATCAGCCCGACTACCCTTCTCCCTTCGATTTTTCCTTGTTGCTATCCTTTTTCTTCTTTTTGATTTAGAAATTGCCCTTCTCCTGCCCCTTCCTTGGGGGGACCAACTATCGTCCCCACTCCTCACGTTCCTATGAGCCACAGCCGTTCTAATTCTTCTTACCCTAGGCTTAATTTATGAATGAATTCAGGGGGGCCTAGAATGAGCCGAATAGGCAATTAGTCTTAAGAAAAACATTTGATTTCGGCTCAAAAGCCTGCGGTTAAAATCCGCAATTGCCTAATGACCCCCGTTCACTTCGCTTTTTCATCAGCCTTCATACTAGGCCTGACAGGCCTAGCATTTCATCGAACCCACCTTCTCTCCGCCCTCCTGTGTCTAGAAGGAATAATACTCTCTCTATTTATTGCCCTCTCCCTATGGACACTACAGCTAGACTCCACTAACTTTTCAGCCTCCCCCATGCTTCTACTTGCATTCTCAGCTTGCGAAGCAAGTGCAGGCCTCGCCCTACTGGTAGCCACCGCCCGCACCCACGGAACCGACCGCCTACAAAGCCTGAACCTACTACAATGCTAAAGATTCTTATCCCAACCCTAATGCTCGTCCCAACAACCTGAATAACACCCGCTAAGTGATTATGGCCTACAACCCTCCTCCACAGCCTAATTATTGCATTAGCCAGCCTCTCCTGATTAAAAAACCTATCAGAAACAGGCTGGACTTCCCTTAACCTCTACATAGCAACAGACCCCCTCTCTACCCCTCTTTTAGTCCTCACCTGCTGATTACTCCCCCTTATAATTTTAGCAAGTCAGAACCATACAGCCCTGGAGCCCATTAACCGCCAACGAATATACATTACACTATTAACATCCTTACAAGCCTTCCTAATTATAGCTTTCAGCGCTACCGAAATTATTATATTCTATGTTATATTTGAAGCCACCCTTATCCCGACCCTAATCCTTATTACCCGATGAGGAAACCAAACAGAGCGTCTTAATGCAGGCACTTACTTCTTATTTTATACCCTAGCAGGTTCCCTCCCTCTCCTAGTCGCCCTTCTCCTACTTCAGAATAGCACAGGGACCCTCTCCCTACTAACTCTTCAGTATTCCAACCCTATTCAACTTATGACCTACGCAGATAAGCTATGATGGGCAGGCTGTTTATTAGCATTTCTAGTAAAAATACCGCTATACGGTGTACACCTTTGGCTTCCCAAAGCCCATGTTGAAGCCCCCGTTGCAGGCTCCATAATTCTTGCCGCCGTCCTCCTTAAGTTAGGAGGCTACGGTATAATCCGAATATTAGTTATACTCGAGCCACTTACCAAAGAAATAAGCTACCCCTTTATTATTTTTGCACTCTGGGGAGTCGTCATAACAGGCTCAATCTGCTTGCGCCAAACAGACCTCAAGTCCCTCATCGCCTACTCATCAGTAAGTCACATGGGACTAGTAGTTGGGGGCATTCTTATTCAAACACCCTGAGGCTTCACTGGCGCAATCATTCTGATGATTGCACACGGTCTAACATCCTCCGCCCTATTCTGCTTAGCAAACACCAACTATGAACGCACACACAGCCGAACTTTAGTCCTAACACGAGGCCTACAAATGGCCCTTCCTCTAATAACAACATGATGATTTATTGCCAGCCTCGCCAACCTGGCTCTCCCTCCACTGCCTAACCTGATAGGAGAGTTAATGATTATTACCTCCCTATTCAACTGGTCCTGGTGAACCCTGGCTTTAACAGGGGCTGGAACCCTTATCACCGCCAGTTACTCCCTTTACATGTTCCTTATGTCCCAACGAGGCCCGCTCCCAGCACATATTACTGCCCTAGACCCCTCATACTCTCGAGAGCACTTACTGATAGCCCTCCACCTTCTCCCCCTAATTTTACTTATCCTCAAACCCGAACTAATTTGAGGTTGAACCGCTTGTAGATATAGTTTAACAAAAACATTAGATTGTGATTCTAAAAACAGGGGTTAAAGTCCCCTTATCCACCGAGAGAGGCTCGCTAGCAACGGAGACTGCTAATCTCCGCCACCTTGGTTGAACCCCTGGGCTCACTCGCAGTTGCTCCTAAAGGATAACAGCTCATCCGTTGGTCTTAGGAACCAAAAACTCTTGGTGCAAATCCAAGTAGCAGCTATGCACCCTACCCCTCTTATAATAACATCAAGCTTAATCATTATTTTTACACTTCTAGCATATCCCTTACTTACAACCCTTACCCCCCGACCACTAGAGGACAACTGGGCCCTAACCCAAGTTAAAACAGCAGTAAAATTAGCTTTCTTCGTTAGCCTCCTCCCCCTCTCCCTTTTCCTCAACGAAGGGGCAGAAATAATTATTACCAGCTGAAACTGAATAAACACCATAACCTTCGACGTAAATATTAGCTTCAAATTTGACCACTACTCAATTATCTTCACCCCCATTGCCCTGTATGTAACCTGGTCTATCCTTGAATTTGCATCCTGGTACATGCATGCAGACCCCTACGTGAACCGCTTCTTCAAGTACCTCCTTGTTTTCCTTATCGCCATAATTATTCTGGTAACAGCCAACAACATATTTCAACTTTTCATCGGGTGGGAAGGTGTAGGCATTATGTCTTTCCTTCTCATTGGCTGGTGATACGGACGGGCGGACGCAAATACTGCCGCCCTCCAGGCAGTCCTCTATAACCGGGTCGGGGACGTCGGACTAATTTTCGCTCTTGCATGAATAGCAATACACCTTAATTCCTGAGAAATACAACAGATCTTCGCAGCCTCCAAATCCTTCGACCTAACTTTTCCTCTCCTGGGGCTCATCATTGCCGCCACCGGCAAATCCGCCCAATTTGGTCTACACCCCTGACTCCCCTCTGCCATGGAGGGCCCCACACCGGTCTCTGCCCTACTACATTCGAGTACTATGGTAGTTGCGGGTATTTTTCTTCTGGTTCGAATGAGCCCTTTGATGGAAAACAATCAAACCGCCCTTACCGTCTGCCTATGTCTAGGGGCCCTGACCACCCTATTTACTGCCACTTGTGCCCTCACCCAAAATGACATTAAAAAAATTGTTGCATTTTCTACATCAAGTCAACTGGGCCTAATAATAGTAACCATTGGACTAAACCAGCCTCAGCTCGCTTTCCTTCATATCTGCACCCACGCCTTCTTCAAAGCAATACTTTTCCTCTGCTCCGGCTCAATTATCCATAGCTTAAACGATGAACAAGACATTCGTAAAATAGGAGGCATGCACCACCTCACCCCCTTTACGTCTTCCTGCCTTACTATTGGTAGCCTAGCCCTTACAGGCACTCCTTTCCTGGCAGGCTTCTTCTCTAAAGATGCCATTATTGAAGCCCTCAACACATCCTACCTTAACGCCTGAGCCCTTACCTTAACCCTCCTAGCCACCTCATTCACGGCCATTTATAGCCTCCGGGTGGTTTTCTTCGTATCAATAGGTCACCCCCGATTCAACTCCCTTTCCCCTATCAACGAAAATAACCCAGCAGTTATTAACCCTATTAAACGACTAGCTTGAGGGAGCATTATTGCCGGCCTCCTGATTACCTCAAACATTATTCCCTTAAAAACGCCCGTAATAACAATACCCCCTCTGCTTAAGCTAGCCGCTTTGGCCGTTACCATCCTTGGCCTACTTACTGCTATAGAGCTAGCATCCCTCACAAGCAAACAATATAAACCCACACCCCTCACGACCCCCCACCATTTCTCGAATATGCTAGGCTTCTTCCCAGCAATTATTCACCGCTTCACCCCAAAACTAAACCTGGTCCTGGGCCAAACAATTGCCAGCCAAATGGTTGACCAAACCTGGCTAGAAAAAACAGGCCCTAAAGCCGTAGCTTCCTCTAACATTCCTTTAATTACAACAACGAGCAACACCCAACAAGGTATAATCAAAACCTACCTTACCCTATTCCTCCTTACCCTTATCCTCACAACCCTTATCTTCGTCTACTTAAACTGCCCGTAGTGCCCCCCGGCTTAGACCCCGCGTCAGTTCCAATACTACAAACAAAGTAAGAAGAAGCACCCATGCGCTGATTACTAATATCCCTCCCCCCAATGAGTATATTAACGCAACTCCCCCCGTATCCCCCCGAAACATAGAAAATTCCTCAAGCTCATCCACCGACACTCAAGATGCTTCATATCATCCCGCCCAGCACAACCCAGAGACTAATAATACCCCCACTACATATATTGCCATATCCACCGCGACAAGTCGACTCCCTCAACTCTCGGGATAAGGCTCAGCAGCAAGCGCTGCCGAATATGCAAATACAACTAATATTCCACCCAAGTAAATTAAGAATAGAACTAGGGATAAAAAAGGGCCCCCATGGCCCACTAAAATACCACACCCTATGCCCGCTACTACTACCAAACCTAAGGCAGCAAAATAGGGAGAAGGATTTGAAGCAACCGCAACCAACCCTAACACCAAACCAAACAGAAACAGCACTATAATATAGGTCATAATTCTCGCCAGGATTTTAACCAGGACTAGTGATCTGAAAAACCACTGTTGTAATTCAACTACGCGAACCACTAATGGCCGCCCTACGGAAAACCCACCCACTCCTAAAAATTGCTAATCATGCACTAGTAGACCTTCCCGCCCCTTCTAACATTTCAGTATGATGAAATTTTGGCTCCCTCCTCGGACTCTGCCTTATTATTCAAATCCTTACAGGCCTCTTCCTTGCCATACACTACACCTCGGATATTGCCACAGCCTTTTCATCCGTTGCACACATCTGCCGGGACGTAAACTACGGCTGACTCATTCGAAATATCCACGCCAACGGAGCATCCTTCTTCTTCATTTGTATTTATATACATATTGGGCGGGGCCTCTATTACGGCTCTTACCTCTACAAAGAAACATGAAACATCGGAGTCGTTCTTCTCCTTCTAGTAATAATAACTGCCTTCGTAGGCTACGTCCTCCCCTGAGGACAAATGTCTTTCTGAGGTGCCACAGTCATCACCAACCTCTTATCTGCTGTCCCATACGTCGGTAACACACTTGTTCAATGAATTTGAGGGGGCTTCTCAGTAGACAACGCTACCCTCACTCGATTCTTCGCCTTCCACTTCCTTTTCCCCTTCGTCATCGCGGGCGCAACCCTTATTCACCTACTCTTCCTCCACGAAACAGGCTCAAACAACCCCCTAGGCCTAAACTCAAATGCAGACAAGATCTCCTTCCACCCCTACTTCTCATATAAAGACTTGCTAGGCTTCGCAGTCCTACTCATCTCACTCGCTTCATTAGCACTATTTTCCCCTAACCTCTTAGGTGACCCTGATAATTTTACCCCTGCTAATCCACTAGTAACCCCTCCCCATATTAAGCCCGAATGATACTTCCTGTTTGCATACGCCATTCTACGATCCATCCCCAACAAGCTAGGAGGGGTCTTAGCCCTACTTTTCTCCATCCTCGTACTTATACTAGTTCCCATCCTCCATACATCAAAGCAGCGAGGCCTGACATTCCGGCCAGTCACCCAATTCTTATTTTGGACCCTTATCGCAAACGTAGCCATTCTTACCTGAATGGGAGGCATACCCGTCGAACACCCTTTCATCATTATTGGACAAGTCGCCTCTCTCCTGTACTTCTCCCTTTTCCTCGTACTACTCCCCCTAGCAGGCTACCTTGAAAACAAGGTACTCGGGTGAAGCTGCACTAGTAGCTCAGCTTTTAGAGCTCCGGCCTTGTAAGCCGGCCGTCGGAGGTTAAAATCCTCCCTACTGCTCAAAGAAAGGAGATTTTAACTCCCACCCTTAACTCCCAAAGCTAAGATTCTAAACTAAACTATTCTTTGTACATGTATACATTAATTTTAAAATACATATATGTATTTACACCATACAATTATATTAAACATATCAATAGCATTCAAGGACATATATGTTTAATCAACATAAATAGGACTAAACCCCTCATATAGCACCATATTAACTAAGGTTTACATAAACCATTACTGCTTTATGTAACATTTGAATGAAATCGTGGACAGGCGAGATTTAAGACCGAACACTTACTTCCCATATGTCTAGATATACCAAGCACTCAACATCTCGTCAAGCAAGAAATTCTTATGTAGTAAGAACCGACCAACAGTTGATTTCTTAATGCATACTCTTATTGAAGGTGAGGGACAACAATTGTGGGGGTTTCACTTAGTGAATTATTCCTGGCATTTGGTTCCTACTTCAGGGCCATTGATTGATATTACTCCCCACACTTACATCGACGCTTGCATAAGTTAATGGTGGAGTACATACTCCTCGTTACCCAGCAAGCCGAGCGTTCTCTCCACGGGGGTAAGGGGTTCTCTTTTTTGGTTTCCTTTCACTTGACATCCCAGAGTGCACACGGTAACACCGTTAAAGGTAGAACATTTCCTTGCCCGCAGGGAAAATGTATGAATGGTGAAAAGACTTTACTTAAAGAACCACATATTAGGATATCAAGAGCATAAGGTGTGACTATTTCCCCTAAAATATCTAAGATCGCCCCTGGGGTTTTTGCGCGTAAAACCCCCCTACCCCCCTATACTCCTGAGATCACTATCATTCCTGAAAACCCCCCGTAAACAGGAAAACCCCTAGTAGTATATTTTAAAGCCCAAAGTGTGTCTATTTACATTATTGTAATAATGCACATA